GAATTCATGGAATAATCCATTTTCATGGAATAAAGAATAAGAACAAGGATACATAACATAAAAAAAAGAATAGATAAGACGATATTCGCCCTCCTCCTACATATTTGATTTCTTCTCCTATACAAAAACCAGCAAGACCCACTCCATTGGTAATTCCATCAATGACACCTTTATCGAAAAAATGTGTTAGTTCTGCTAACCTTCTTATACCTAGGATAAATACCCTAGTATAGAAAACATCCATATAACCACGATTATATGACCAGCTGTATATCTTTTTTTTTACTTCATCCAAAAAGTTCTTTTTTGGATTCTTTTTTATTTTTACAAGGGAATTTTGGAAATTCAAATTCTGAAAAAAATAATAAGCGGATCCATAGAAGATATATGCTATGAATAGACCCAAAATTGCTAAACTTACAGAAGAAATTGCATTAGTGAGAAATTCATAGGAATTTATGGAAGAATTAGAACTTTCCTGGAAAAAGTTTATAGAAGGAGTTAGCCACCTTGATAATATGGTTAACTCCGATATTCCATTATCCTTTACTCCATTATCAAAATGGATTCCTATGGATCCAATGAACAAAGTAAAAAACAGTAATATAAGAAGAGGATATAGCATAGTATTTCCCGTTTCATGTGGATAGACAAAAGTGTTTTTAGCCCCAAAGGGAGCACTAAAGGATCCCTTCTGATTTCTTGTATTACGAGGAATTTTAGGTATATTTTGTGAAAAAAAAGAAACTCCACTCTTCGTTGTTGATAAAACAAAATCCCTATTGACTCCTTTGGATATACCTTTTCCCCATAAGGATATTGAATACAACGAACCTTCTTTAGTACTGCTGTAATTTTGAAAATGAACACGCAAATACCCATCAAAAGTAAGTAAATATATCCGAAACATATAAAATGCAGTTAATCCTGCAGTAAAAGAGGCTATAATTCCAAAAAAGGGTGAATACAACCAACTATTACTAAGGATTTCATCTTTGGACCAGAAGCAAGCAAGAGGTGGAATACCACAAAGAGAAAGTGTACCACATAAAAAAGTAGTTCTTGTAATTGGAATGTATTTTCTTAAACCGCCCATAAGAACCATATTCTGACTTTTATCTGGTGAATATCCAACAAGAGGTTCCATTGAATGAATAATGGATCCCGATCCTAAGAACAATAAAGCTTTCGAATAAGCATGAGTGATCAAATGGAATAAAGCAGCTTGATAAGAACCTATACCTAGAGCTAACATCATATAACCTAATTGAGACATTGTAGAATAGGCTAAACTTCTTTTAATATCTCTCTGAGCAAGAGCTAAAGTGGCTCCTAAGAAGAGTGTTATTGTACCTACTAAAGAAATTAAACTCATTATCAAGGGTAGAGATATGAAAAGAGGAAGAAGTCGAGCCAAAAGAAAAATCCCCGCGGCAACCATAGTTGCTGCGTGTATAAGAGCCGAAATGGGAGTGGGTCCTTCCATAGCATCGGGTAACCATACGTGAAGAGGGAATTGTGCGGATTTTGCAACTGCACCAAGGAATAATAAAAAAGCACACAAAGTAGTAAGTAAGGAATTAATCCCATTATTAGGAATCCAGTTATTAGCTATTTTGAACAAATCCCGAAACTCTAAACTACCCGTTATCCAAAAAAAACCTAAAATTCCTAATAAAAGACCAAAATCCCCTACACGATTAGTTACAAAAGCTTTTTGACAAGCACTCGCTGCAATTGGCCGTGTAAACCAAAAGCCTATCAATAAATAGGAACACATTCCGATAAGTTCCCAAAAAAAATAAATTTGTATCAAATTGGAACTAGTAACCAATCCCAACATGGAAGTATTAAAAAAACTTATATAAACAAAAAATCTCAAATATCCTTCATCGTGAGACATATAATCGTCACTATAAATAAGAACCAAGATTCCTACAGTAGTAATTAGTATTAACATAATAGACGTAAGGGGGTCGATCAAGTATCCAAATTCTAAGGAAAAATCATTATTGATGGCCCAAGACCATAGATATTGATAGATAGAACTTCCATTTATTTGTTGAATAGACAGGTGAACCGAGAATACCATAGCTATACTTAAGAGTAAAATACTAGGAAAAGCCCATATGCGACGAAGATTTTTTGTTGCTGTCGGAATAAGAAAAAGTCCAAATCCCATTGACATAATAACTGGAAGTGGGAGAAGAGGGATTACCCAGGCATATTGATATGTATGTTCCATAAGAAAAGAAATAGCAATTTTTAGTTGAAATTTATAGTTCAATTTTTCTATAAAATTGAAATTGTTTCCGATTCACCAAACCTATTCTTATCTCTTTCTAAAGGAATTAAAAAAATAAAATAAAAATAAGAAAAAATATTGGAATTCTAGATTTTTCAAAATTTCTCTCATTAAAATATTCCAAAATGCAGAATGAGTTTAGTTGCTTAAATTCAAAAAGTGAATTAAAGAATTTCGTTATCTAGTTATTAATTAAAAAAAATATTTATTAAATATTAAAATACAAAAAAAGATTGAATCATGTGACTTTCTATTTATTTTTGTATTTCTTTCTCTTAAAATAAAAGAGATCTCTTGTTTCGTAATTGATTGATTGAATTCCAAAGAAAACCTACATTTATAGGAAATTCTCGAATATTGCTTACTTCATATAAAACGGAAATCCTAATGACTAGAATTCTCTAAGTTTTATAATGTCTTGTTTAAAAGACTAAGTCTTTTTTTTGATTGGAATGAAATTATGGAATACCGTTCTGAACTTAATTAACTATTTGAATTTAATTTTACCTTCTTTTTATCTCCCCATCATATATGGGGGCTTATCCCCCAAACCATATATTTATATATGGAGTATATTTGATATATAAATTGATTTAAATAGAAAAGCTTAAAAAACTCTTGTCTTATCCACATTAGACAGAATGAGCTAAAAAAGAATTTAGAATTTCAGTAAGTATAACTACTAAGAAAAAACAGAAAGAAGGATTGATTTGCGGCAATAAATGTCTTTCACATACAACTAGAAAAAAGTAATCCCCCTTTTGAATGGCAGTTCCAAAAAAACGTACTTCGATGTCAAAAAAACGTATTCGTAAAAATCTTTGGAAGAAAAAGACTTATTTTTCCATAGTACAATCTTATTCTTTAGCAAAGTCAAGATCATTTTCTAGCGGCAACGAGGATCCAAAACCAAAAGGTTTTTCTGGGCAACAAACAAACAAATAATAAGGTTTTGGAATAATCTGAATTGAACTATCCGAAAGAAATTCCAATTATTTAATATGAATAAATATTATTTAATATGAACGAATAATCCGGATTAATTAATAAATGTACTTTTATGTGTCGAATTTATCGGTAAAATATTCTTAGAACGAATCCCTCCGTTATATAGAATAAAAGAACAAAAGTTTTTGGTATATTGTGTCCTCAGTATTCTTTGCCTGTCAAAGAACTCTTTTTTCGCTAATAGAATCCTCATAAAAATGAGGATTCTATTAGCAAAAGTAGACTATTCTTGCAATAGGACTTACAACCTCTACCTATTCTTGCAATAGGACTTACAACCTCTACCTATCTTATTCAAAATTCCCATATAAATGAGTTTAGTACTGGTAAATCATATTAAAAAGAGGGTAAAGGCTTTCATTCTATAAATTTTTCTAAAATACAAAATTCTTTGTAGTTAATGATGAAATTCTAATGTTCCTAAATTCTATGGCCTCTCCCAGTCTCGACGATTCGCAAGAAAATAACTATTATTCTTTTAAGTTAACTATTATTTCAAGTTAGCCGCCATGGTGAAATTGGTAGACACGCTGCTCTTAGGAAGCAGTGCTCAAGCATCTCGGTTCGAGTCCGAGTGGCGGCATTCCCGAAAAAGAATACAATAGATTAGAAAATGGATTCAATTCGAAATTTCCAATTTTGTAATGGGACCTTATCCTTATGCTATTTGCAACTTTAGAACATATACTAACTCATATCTCTTTCTCAACCATTTCAATTGTGATTACGATTCATTTGATAACCTTATTAGTTCGTGAACTTAGGGGATTACGTGATTCGTCAGAAAAAGGAATGATAGTGACTTTTTTCTCTATAACAGGATTCTTAGTTTCTCGTTGGGTTTCTTCGGGACATTTTCCATTAAGTAATTTATATGAGTCATTGATCTTCCTTTCATGGGCTCTGTATATTCTTCATACTATTCCTAAGATACAGAACTCGAAAAATGATTTAAGCACAATAACTACGCCAAGTACTATTTTAACGCAAGGCTTTGCCACGTCGGGGCTTTTAACTGAAATGCATCAATCCACAATACTAGTACCTGCTCTACAATCTCAGTGGTTAATGATGCATGTCAGTATGATGTTACTAAGCTATGCAACTCTTTTGTGCGGATCCTTATTATCTGCCGCTCTTCTAATCATTAGATTTCGAAAGGATTTTGATTTCTTTTCTAAAAAGAAAAAAAAAGTTTTCCTTAAAACATTTTTCTTCAGTGAGATTGAATATTTATATGCAAAAAGAAGTCCTTTAAAAAGCACCTCTTTTCCCGCATTTCCAAATTATTACAAATATCAATTAACTGAGCGTTTGGATTCTTGGAGTTATCGTGTCATTAGTCTAGGGTTTACTCTTTTAACCATGGGTATTCTTTGTGGAGCAGTATGGGCTAATGAGGCATGGGGATCCTATTGGAATTGGGACCCTAAGGAAACTTGGGCATTTATTACCTGGACCATATTTGCAATATATTTACATAGTAGAACAAATCCAAATTGGAAGGGTACGAATTCTGCACTTGTAGCTTCGATAGGATTTCTTATAATTTGGATCTGCTATTTTGGTATCAATCTGTTAGGAATAGGTTTACATAGTTATGGTTCATTTATATTACCATCTAAATGATTACATAACATAAATCCCTAATTTTTTGAAGGTTTTTTCCTTTTTTGTTTGTTTTGAGAACCCCTTGAACGTCTTTTCAAAGGGTTCTCAAAAATTGGAGATAGATCTAATTAGACCTTTTTACTTTTTTCTTTTCTGAATTTTTTTTTTTCCACTATGGAATATAGTGCGGACTAGTTAAAAAAAAATCCTATTTAGTATAATAATTGGATAATAGAGTCTCTACCCTGTCAACGGATAGCGAGAGAACAAAATCTGGATAAATACCAATTCCTATTACTGGTAAAAAGATACAGATTAAAAGAAAGAGTTCCCGTGGTCCAGAATCCACAAAATTTTCGTTTGGAACATGAAATAGCTTGTATCCATAAAACATCTGGCGTAACATAGATAATAAATAAATAGGGGTTAATATCATTCCGATTGCCATTACAAAAGTAATTAGCATTTTTGGCATTAACATAAATTTAGGACTAGTAATTAGTCCAAAAAATACTACTAATTCTGCAACAAAACCACTCATTCCCGGCAAGGCAAGAGAAGCCATTGAAAAGCTACTAAACATGGTAAAAATTTTTGGCATTGGGATAGATATTCCCCCCAGTTCTTCGAGATAAACAAGACGTATTCTATCACAAGCCGTTCCCGCCAAGAAAAAAAGTGTAGCACCGATAAATCCATGGGATAATATTTGTAAAATCGCTCCATTTAGTCCAATGTTGGTTATGGAACCAATTCCTATAATTATGAAACCCATGTGAGATACGGAGGAGTAGGCTATTCTTTTTTTGAAATTTCGTTGACCCAGAGAAGTTGAAGCTGCATAGATTATTTGCACAGCTCCTATTATTACCAACCAGGGGGAAAATAGACAATGAGCATGAGGTAACAATTCCATATTGATCCGAATCAATCCATATGCTCCCATCTTTAATAGAATTCCGGCTAAAAGCATACATGTACTGTAATGCGCCTCCCCATGGGTATCTGGTAACCATGTATGTAGAGGTATAATCGGCAATTTGACAGCATAAGCAATAAGGAAACCAAAATACAGTAGTATTTCCAATGTTGCAGGGTATGGTTGATTAATCAATTTTTCTAAATCTAATCCGGGTTCATTGGAACCATATAACCCCATACCTAGAACTCCAATTAAGAAAAAAATGGAACCGCCTGCAGTATACAAAATAAACTTGGTAGCTGAATACAGACGCCTCTTTCCCCCCCACATGGATAAAAGTAAGTAAACAGGAATTAATTCTAACTCCCACATGATAAAAAAAAGTAAAAGGTCTCGTGAAGAAAATAATCCTATTTGACCGCTATACATTGCTAGCATAAGAAAATAGAATAATCGCGAATTCCGGGTAACCGGCCAAGCCGCTAAAGTAGCTAAAGTAGTGATAAATCCTGTCAATAAAATGGATCCTAATGAAAGTCCATCGATTCCCAATCTCCAGTGGAAATCGAAAACATCTATCCATTTAGAATCCTCCTTTAATTGCATTAAGGGATCCTCTAATTGGAAATGATAACAGAATACATAAGTCATTAGAAGGAATTCTAATAAACAAATAGCTATAGTATACCACCTAACGATTTTATTTCCTTTATGAGGTAAAAAGAAAATTAATGAACCTGCAAATATCGGAAAAACAACAAGTATTGTTAACCAAGGAAAATAACTCATGATAAAGTAATAAAGACAAGATACGTTTTGACCAGAAAAGCCCATGCTCGGGTTATTTCGAGCACAGGCTTCTTCTTCTTCGGTAAAGAGGAATCAGACGATTCAAGTGGAGTTTTTTGTAACGTATCAATAAGATAGAGCCATGCTGCGGGTTGTTTCAGGCCCTAAATAAACGCGGACACTTAAAAAATCTGTTGGGCAGGCGGATTCGCATCTCTTACAACCCACACAATCTTCGGTTCTCGGCGCGGAAGCAATTTGCTTGGCTTTACACCCATCCCAAGGTATCATTTCTAATACATCTGTTGGACAAGCTCGTACACATTGAGTGCATCCTATACATGTATCATAAATTTTTACAGAATGTGACATTGGATCTCTAAATTTTCCTTTTCAACATAAAAATTTTCGATCTGGTAAAAATGAAATTAGTACTATATAAATTAGATGTATTGTATACACCAGACGAAGCAATGGTTTATCCAAACTTTAACAAATAATGCAATATATTTCTTAATCTGTTTGTGAGAAAGCGTGAAAAGAGCCAAGAGACTTGAATTTAATGCTTCAACAGTCATAATTATACGAATTCTACATACTAATTGAATTAGCCAATAAATTGGCTATCATCTTGTCAATATAAATTATTGCAATATTCAAATTGCAATATCAATGAATTGCAAAAATGCAATATTCAAGCAATATTCAATAAGTAAAAAAGAATACTCTCAAATAACCTACTCAAAAAATGGATATTATTAAATACTAATAAGAAAATAAGATTAGATTTCTATTCATCTTAATGTTCCGTATTATTATATATGTGCCTTTGTTTAGAGGATTCCATGTCTAATTATTCAAAAAATTAGATTGATTGATACGAGTTGATTTCCTGTTACGATGGATGGAAGAAAGAATGGAGAGTCCAATAGCTGCTTCAGCAGCCGCAAGGGCTATAACAAAAATTGCGAAAATGTCTCCTTTTAATTGGCGACTATCAAATAGATCAGAAAATGTTACGAGATTTAGATTAATTGAATTCAGTATAAGTTCAAGACATATTAGAGCTCTAACCATGTTTCGGCTTGTGATCAATCCATAGATACCAATCGAAAATAAATAGACACTCAAAAAAAGTACATGCTCAAACATCATTAACTAACTCCTTATCAATCTCGATTCATTTCAATATGAGGACAAGAATTGAACCGATTCCATTAATTAGAATAGAACAATTACGCAACAAAAGAGAAAAGAAGGTATTTGTTGTATTGGCAGTAGATGGGTTTTACTAAATCAAAATTGTGATTTTTTAGTTATTTATTTTATATTTGAAATTCTAAGAATTTTGACTCATTCTAAGTATTTCTTATTGTCGAGCCATAGTAATTGCACCTATTAAAGAAACTAGAAGAATTAGGGAAATGAGTTCAAACGGAAGATAAAAATCGGTTGCTAAATGAATCCCAATTTGTTGAACGTTATTTATGAGACCCTGTTCTACTATTTGGTTTGATCTTGTAGTCCAAAGAATTCCATACCACGACGTATCTGGGATAGTAGTCATTAGTGAAAAAGGAATAGTTATACAAACGAGTAAAGTAAACCCATCCCCAATAGTCCAAGAATTCTTATCTTTAGACCACTCTGAGCCGTTTACAAACATTACAGCAAATATGATCAACACATTTATGGCTCCTACATAAATAAGAAGTTGTGCGACAGCCACAAAGTAGGAATTCAATAAAAAATAGAATAAGGATATACAAACAAGAACTAATCCCAGCGAAAAGGCAGAATAAATTGGGTTGGTAAGTAATACTACTCCTAGACCTCCTAGTAGAAGAACAAATCCCCCAAATAGCACAAGAATCTCATGTATTGGTCCAGGTAAATCCATTATGGATAAGAAGAAATTTAGAGTATAACATTTTTCATGAACTGAATAAAACTAAAAGATTCAAGGAAGGAAAAAGGTATTAGGATATTTTTTTTTATATGTATATTTGTATATGTATATAAGTTGTTATATAGTAGTTATTCCTTTTTCGTTATAGTTAGTAAAAATCTATTTTTCTAACAAAAAAAATCCTAATACCTAGTAATCAGTAATCGTTCTTGAATTCCAAGATTTTTCTTCGTCTATTTTACTTTGAGGCGAATTCCTAATTGTTTGAATTGTGTAATCTTCCATTATGGAGATTGGTAACCGGCTCAAAGCAATTTGATTGTAATTCAATTCATGACGATCATAAGTAGAAAGTTCATATTCTTCAGTCATTGATAAACAATTTGTCGGACAATATTCAACACAGTTGCCACAAAATATACAAACTCCAAAATCAATACTATAATTAAGCAATTGTTTCCTTTTAATATCCTTTTCAAATCTCCAATCCACAAGGGGTAGATCTATCGGGCATACGCGAACACATACTTCACAAGCAATGCATTTATCAAATTCAAAGTGTATTCGCCCCCGGAAACGCTCCGATGTAATTGATTTTTCATAAGGGTAGTGAATCGTTATAGGTAAACGATTTGTGTGGGATAAGGTAATTATGAAACCTTGACCAATGTATCTTGCGGCGCGTATTGTTTGTTGACCATAACTAATGAACCCAGTTAGCATAGGGAACATATTCTAAATATATATATGAAAAAGATATGTTTCTTTCTCTTGTTTGAGAGAACTTTTGTGTTGAAAATATTCTTACTGTTATTGTATTAGCTTATTTATAGTGAAACTAGTTGGGAAGAAGTTGTTAATAAGAGATTGCCCAGAGAAATAGGTAAAAGAAATTTCCATCCAAGATTTAATAACTGATCCATTCTCATCCTGGGTAAAGTCCATCTTATTGTGATAGAAATGAAGAGAAATAAATAAGCTTTAGTTAATGTAATAAATATACCTATTACCATTTCAAAAATTCCAATTATTTTATTCATTTGGAAAAATCCAAAAAAGGATATATAGGGAATAGAGAAATTCCACCCGCCTAAGTATAGAACAGTTACAAATAAAGAGGAAACTAATAAATTTAGGTAAGAAGCAAGATAAAATAAACCATATTTAATACCAGAATATTCGGTTTGATAACCTGCTACTAATTCTTCCTCTGCTTCTGGTAAATCAAAGGGTAATCTTTCACATTCTGCCAAAGAAGAAATTAGAAAAACTAGAAAACCTATAGGCTGACGCCAAAGATTCCATCCAAAAAAACCATATTTGGACTGTGCTTCAACTATATCAACTGTACTTGAACTGTTAGATAATCATAGTCGATGATAACATCACAGTTCCCACCGCTATTCCAAAACCGTACATGAAACCTTAGCTTCATACGGCTCCTCTATGATCAGAAAAAAGGAAAGGATTGTTTCGTTTCGGTATTATCCCCTGGGCGGAGATAGAATTAGGTAAGATAAAATTGATGGAAAGCCCAAAATTAGACCAAAGCAATTCCGTCTGCTAGAATAACAAAAAAGCGCTTCCGAATTGATCTCATCCTTTATATAATAAAATGATAATTTTTCTTTGTTCGGTAATAACTTAATATTGGAATAAAACACTCGTTATAGCAATTACTGAATGGAAAGAATTGGGCATTAGTTCATGAGGAATTCTGTATGAATAGGGATAAAGGAAGAAAGAATAAATAAGAAATAAGGCTCCTTTTTATATTGCATTCCATATCTTTTGTCCTATTCTTCTTTCCCGGGGAAGGGTATACTTAAAAAAAAATAAATAAATAAAGGGTTAATTCGTTCTTGATAGCCATTTCCTTAACAAGTGAATGGGAACATACTCTAGACCGGAATCCGAAGAAAGTACTGCTTGATCATTTCTACCAATTTCAAGTCCTTATTATGATTCCTTTTATGAGGAAAAATGTCTAATGATTTAGATTCTCTCATTACTAATCCTGTATGTACTTTAGTGTTCCTAATCCCTCACTAACTTTTGATGGATTGCCCTATGGCTATAAGTTATAGTAATAACTCAAAATATTCTAGTAATGAAATCCCATTTTGCGAATCCTTTATTCTTGCCCGCTTCAAGATATGATGACTAATCAAACAATCTAAACCTTGGGGTAAAGAGTTTACACTGCTTATGTTTACTTGAACTTTTTTCTTGTACGTAGGAAATGAGATTTTGTATTTTTACTACAAATTAATAAGCTGTTTTGTTTCACTCATATAGCTATCTAGTTTAACTTACCAACCCGAATACAGAATAAGCAAAGGAAGATAAGCATTCAATGTATTTTAGAAGAAAAGGATTCTATTTTAACGAATCACACGTAGAGATATTGCTAGTACACAAAAAGTTAATGGTATTTCATAACTAATAGATTGAGCAGCCGCCCGTAGACCACCTGAAAAAGAATATTTATTATTTGAGCTATATCCTGCCATGAGAAGACCAATAGGAGCAATACTTGAAATGGCAATCCATAAAAAAACACCAATACTAAGATCAGCTAAAACAAAACGATATCCTAAAGGGATAACTAAAAAACTTAATAAAATGGATATGACTGCTATAGAGGGACCAATGCTAAATAAAGGAATATCTCCTCGGGACGGGAGGATATCCTCTTTTAAAAGTAGCTTAGTTCCATCTGCTATAGCTTGAAGCAATCCCAGGGGGCCGGCATATTCAGGACCAATACGTTGTTGTATCGATGCAGATATTTCTCTTTCTAACCACACAATTACGAGTACTTGTATTGTGATTCCCAGTAGGAGGGCCAAAATAGGTAGAATCCATATCAGTCCGTAGACTTCTTTTAATAATTCCGATTTCAAAAAAGAATTGATAGTTTCTACCTCTACCCTATCTATTATCATTTCAACGATCAACTTCCCCCATAATGATATCTATACTACCTAATATCGTCATGATATCAGCCAATTTCATTTTTTTAACTAGCTGAGGAAGAATTTGCAAATTAATAAAACCCGGTGGACGAATTTTCCATCTCCAGGGGAAAAGACTATCATCGCCTACCAAATAAATTCCTAATTCACCTTTTGGAGCTTCTACTCTTACATAAAGCTCTTGCTTTGATAATTCAAAATTGGGCGAAGGTTTTTTACCAAGAAATCGATATTCAAAATCATTCCATTCGGAATTCTTTGCTTTCTTAAAGCGCCGGGCTTCTAAATTTTCATAAGGTCCTCCAGGAATTTTCTCTACAGCCTGTTGAATAATTTTTATGGATTCCCTCATTTCACCGATTCGTACTAAATAGCGAGCTAACGAATCTCCTTCTTTTTGCCATTTGACTTTCCAATCGAATTGATTGTAAGACTCATAAGGATCAATTTTACGAAGATCCCATTGTATTCCAGAAGCTCGTAACATTGGTCCCGATAAGCCCCAATTTACAGCTTCTTCTCCGCTAATAAAACCAACTCCTTCAACTCGTTCCAAAAAAATAGGATTCCGTGTAATAAGTTGTTGATATTCAACAACTCCTTGTAAAAAATAATCACAGAAATCTAAGCATTTATCCATCCATCCGTAAGGTAGATCGGCAGCTACTCCTCCGATGCGAAAATAATTATGCATCATTCGCATACCTGTAGCAGCTTCAAATAGATCATATATTAATTCTCTCTCTCTAAAAATATAGAAAAAAGGAGTTTGTGCCCCGAGATCCGCCATAAAAGGGCCAAGCCATAACAAGTGAGAAGCTATACGGCTCAATTCTAACATAATTACCCTAATATAGCTGGCTCTTTGAGGTATTTGAATATTCTCCAAGAATTCAGGTGCATTTACCGTTATTGCTTCTGTAAACATAGTAGCTAAATAATCCCACCGTGTTACATAAGGCAGGTATTGTATAATAG